GCCAACGTAGCTTAGTTAAAGCATAACACTGAAGATGTTAAGACGGGCCCTAGAAAGCCCCGTAAGCACAAAAGCTTGGTCCTGACTTTAGTGTCAACTTTGATTTAATTTATACATGCAAGTATCCGCATCCCCGTGAGAATGCCCTACATATTCCTTCTTGGAATAAAGGAGCAGGTATTAGGCTCAACCCTAAGTTAGCCCACAACGCCTTGCTTAGCCACACCCCCAAGGGAACTCAGCAGTAATAAACATTAAGCTATAAGTGTAAACTTGACTTAGCTAAAATCAAGAGGGCCGGTAAAACTCGTGCCAGCCACCGCGGTTATACGAGGGGCCCAAGTTGACAAACACCGGCGTAAAAAGTGGTTAGTATATAAATTAACTAAAGCCAAACACCTTCAAAGCTGTCATATGCTCTCGAAGAAAGGAAGCCCTCCCACGAAAGTGGCTTTAACTATTACAAACCCACGAAAGCTAGGAAACAAACTGGGATTAGATACCCCACTATGCCTAGCCCTAAACAAAGGTAGCCCACATTACATCTTTATTTGCCAGGGAACTACGAGCCCCAGCTTAAAACCCAAAGGACTTGGCGGTGCTTTAGACCCCCCTAGAGGAGCCTGTTCTAGAACCGATAACCCCCGTTCAACCTCACCCTCTCTTGTCTTTTCCCGCCTATATACCGCCGTCGTCAGCTTACCCTGTGAAGGACACATAGTGAGCATAATTGGTAAAACCTAAAACGCCAGGTCGAGGTGTAGCAAACGAGAGGGGAAGAAATGGGCTACATTCACTGAAACAGTGAACTACGGAAGATGCACTGAAATAAACATCCAAAGGAGGATTTAGCAGTAAGAGGACGAAATAGAGAGTCCCCCTGAAATTGGCCCTGAAGCGCGCACACACCGCCCGTCACTCTCCCCAAATATTTTTTAACCTAAAAATAAATAAAAAGCAAACCACATAAAGGGGAGGCAAGTCGTAACATGGTAAGTGTACCGGAAGGTGCACTTGGAAAAACCAGAGTGTAGCTTAAATAGTATAGCATCTCCCTTACACCGAGAAGATACCCGTGCAAATCGGGCCACACTGAACCCAATCTTCCCAACAGCTAGCCCCTCCCCAAAACATGCAACAAAAACCATTAATACCACTAAATGCACTAGCATAACAAAACAAACCATTTTTCCTCCCTAGTATGGGCGACAAAAAAGGACCAAAGGCGCAATAGAAAAAGTACCGCAAGGGAAAGCTGAAAGAGAAATGAAAAAACCCAGTAAAGACTAGAAAAGCAAAGACATAACCTTGTACCTTTTGCATCATGAATTAGCCAGTAACCCTCAAGCAAAGTGCCCTTTAGTTTGAGCCCCCGAAACTGAGCGAGCTACTCCAAGACTGCCTATTAAGGGCTAACCCGTCTCTGTGGCAAAAGAGTGGGGAGAGCTTAGAGTAGAGGTGACAGACCTACCGAGCCCAGTTATAGCTGGTTGCCTACGAAATGAACAGCAGTTCAGCCTTTTGGGTTCTTTATTCAAATTTGGTCGCACCTCCAACTGATATCAAGAAACCTCAAGAGTTATTCAAGAAGGGAACACCCTTCTTGAAAAAAGACACAACTTTCTAAGCAGGCTAAAGATTATAAACTCAAAGGCAATATACCTTAGTAGGCCTAAAAGCAGCCACCCATACAGAAAGCGTTAAAGCTCAAGTACTTTGCCCCCCTATAATTTCAATAACAACTTCTCAAGCCCCTTTAAACAATAGTAGGCCTTTTTATGCAAACATAAAAGAGACACTGCTAGTATGAGTAATAAGGGAGACCCGTCTCCCTCCAAGGCACCTGTTTACATCAGAACGAACCCCCACTGAAAATTAACGCCCCCAATTAAAGAGGGAACTGAGACAATTAAAGTAAACCAGAAAACTTCCCAGCCCAAACAGCGTTAACCCTACACAGGTGTGCCCAAGGAAAGACTAAAAGAAAAAGAAGGAACTCGGCAAACACTGGCCTCGCCTGTTTACCAAAAACATCGCCTCTTGCATTTTAGCATATAAGAGGTCCCGCCTGCCCTGTGACTCATGAGTTTAACGGCCGCAGTATTTTGACTGTGCAAAGGTAGCGTAATCACTTGTCTTTTAAATGGAGACCAGTATGAATGGCATAACGAGGGCCAAGCTGTCTCCTTTTTCCAGTCAATGAAATTGATTTCCCTGTGCAGAAGCAGGGATAGATACATAAGACGAGAAGACCCTATGGAGCTTAAGACATAAGACAGCCCATGTTAAAAAACCATGTTAATGGAAATAACCAAATGGCTTCTGTCCTCCGTCTTTGGTTGGGGCGACCGTGGAGTAACAAAAAACCCCCATGTGGAACAGGGCCTAAGCCCTTAAAGCCAGAGCCACAGCTCTAACAAACAGAATATCTGACCTTCAAGATCCGGCAAAGCCGATCAACGGACCGAGTTACCCTAGGGATAACAGCGCAATCCCCTTCTAGAGCCCATATCGACAAGGGGGTTTACGACCTCGATGTTGGATCAGGACACCCTAATGGTGCAGCCGCTATTAAGGGTTCGTTTGTTCAACGATTAAAGTCCTACGTGATCTGAGTTCAGACCGGAGAAATCCAGGTCAGTTTCTATCTATGTAGTGCTCTTTTCTAGTACGAAAGGACCGAAAAGAGGAGGCCTATACCCCAAGCAAGCCTCACCCCTACCTAGTGAAACCAACTAAAATAGGTAAAAGGGAATACCCCATCCTTTTCTAAGAAAAAGGAAAGTTAAGGTGGCAGAGCCCGGAGTAATGCAAAAGACCTAAGCCCTTTAAACAGAGGTTCAAGTCCTCTCCTTAACTATGATAACCACACTTTTAACCCACATCCTAAACCCTCTTGCATACATTGTGCCTGTGCTACTAGCAGTTGCATTCTTAACCCTCCTTGAACGAAAAGTGTTAGGCTATATACAACTACGTAAAGGCCCTAATGTAGTAGGACCCTATGGTCTACTACAACCCATTGCAGATGGTGTAAAACTTTTCATTAAAGAGCCTGTGCGCCCCTCAACCTCCTCCCCCTTCTTATTTCTTCTTGCCCCTATACTAGCCCTAACTTTGGCCCTTACCCTATGGGCCCCTCTCCCTCTCCCCCACCCTGTCACCGACCTTAACTTAAGCATCCTATTTATCCTCGCCCTCTCTAGCCTTGCAGTTTATTCCATTCTAGGTGCCGGATGAGCCTCAAATTCCAAATATGCCCTAATTGGAGCATTACGAGCAGTTGCACAAACAATTTCTTATGAAGTTAGTCTCGGACTAATTCTTCTTAGTGTTATCATTTTTACAGGAGGTTTTGCACTTCAAACATTCAACATTACGCAAGAAAGCATTTGACTAATCTTTCCAGCTTGACCTCTAGCTGCAATATGATACATTTCAACCTTGGCCGAGACAAACCGAGCCCCCTTTGACCTTACAGAGGGAGAATCAGAACTTGTATCAGGATTTAATGTAGAATATGCAGGAGGCCCATTTGCCCTATTTTTTCTTGCAGAATATGCTAATATTTTGCTAATAAATACACTCTCTGCCGCCCTATTCCTAGGGGCTTCCCACCTCCCCCACCTCCCAGAATTTACAACAATTAATCTAATAACAAAAGCAGCCCTCCTCTCCATCCTATTTCTTTGGGTACGAGCCTCCTACCCCCGCTTTCGTTATGATCAACTAATGCACCTTATCTGAAAAAATTTCCTTCCCCTAACTTTGGCCCTTGTAATCTGACATCTTTCCCTCCCCCTAGCATTTGCAGGCCTCCCCCCACAACTCTAGCCCCGGAACTGTGCCTGAAACAAAGGGCCACTTTGATAGAGTGAATAATGGGGGTTAAAGTCCCCCCAGCTCCTTAGAAAGAAGGGACTCGAACCCTACCTGAAGAGATCAAAACTCTTAGTGCTTCCACTACACCACTTCCTAGTAAAGTCAGCTAAATAAGCTTTTGGGCCCATACCCCAAACATGTTGGTTAAACCCCTTCCTTTGCTAATGAACCCCTATATTTTAGCCCTGCTCCTATTTGGCCTTCTCCTTGGTACAAGCATCACTGCAACTAGCTCCCACTGACTTCTTGCATGAATAGGCCTTGAGATTAATACCCTTGCCATCATTCCACTAATAGCCCAAAACCATCATCCTCGCGCAATTGAAGCCACTACAAAATATTTTCTCACCCAAGCAACAGCTGCAGCCACCCTTCTATTTGCAAGTGTTACCAATGCATGATTGACAGGACAATGAGATATTGCATTAATAACGCACCCAGTCCCCACAACTATAATTATTCTTGCCCTGGCCCTCAAGCTAGGCCTGGCCCCCCTTCACACCTGATTGCCAGAAGTCCTACAAGGACTTAACCTTACCACAGGCCTCATTCTCTCCACCTGACAAAAACTGGCCCCCTTTATTCTTCTTCTTCAAATTCCCACCCCTCATCAGGAACTACTAATTATCTTAGGGCTATCCTCAACATTAGTTGGTGGCTGAGGAGGGCTAAACCAAACCCAGCTACGAAAAATTTTAGCCTATTCTTCAATTGCCCATCTTGGCTGAATACTACTAATTATGCAATTTGCCCCTTCCCTAACACTTCTTGCTCTTATTACATATCTCCTAATAACGACTGCAACATTTCTAACCCTCAAAAATAACAATGCAACCAACATTAATACCCTTGCAACATCATGAACAAAAGCACCTATTCTAACCACTATCACCCCCCTCCTACTACTATCCTTAGGAGGCCTCCCCCCAATAACAGGTTTTATGCCAAAATGACTGATTCTGCAAGAGCTTACTAAACAGCAACTGCCAATAACAGCAGTAATTGCAGCACTTACTGCCCTACTTAGTCTTTATTTTTACCTCCGACTTTGCTACGCAATAACACTAACAATATCACCAAATAGTTTAGCAGGGACAAGCCTATGGCGCCTCCCCTCCCTCCAATCCTCCTTCCTCTTATCAACATCTGCTCTAGCAGCCACCCTACTCCTTCCCCTTACCCCAGCAATTACCGCCCTTATAAACCTCTAAAGAGACTTAGGATAACACCAGACCAAAGGCCTTCAAAGCCTTAAGTGGGGGTGAAAATCCCCCAGTCCCTGAATAAGACTTGCAGGACACTAACCCACATCTTCTGCATGCAAAGCAGACACTTTAATTAAGCTAAAGCCTTTCTAGATGGGAAGGCCTCGATCCTACAAACTTTTAGTTAACAGCTAAACGCCCTAACCAGCGAGCATCCATCTACCTTTCCCCCGCCTACCAGACGCCAAAGGCGGGGGAAAGCCCCGGCAGACGTCAATCTGCATCTTAAGATTTGCAATCTTACGTGATTACACCCCAAGGCTTGGTAAAAAGAGGACTTAAACCTCTGTTTATGGGGCTACAACCCACCACTTAAACTCTCAGCCATTTTACCTGTGGCAATCACTCGCTGATTCTTTTCGACTAATCATAAAGACATTGGCACCCTTTATCTTGTATTTGGTGCTTGAGCCGGAATAGTAGGGACAGCTCTGAGCCTTCTAATTCGTGCTGAATTAAGCCAACCTGGCGCCCTTCTTGGGGACGATCAAATTTATAATGTAATTGTAACAGCTCATGCTTTTGTAATAATTTTCTTTATAGTAATACCAATTATGATTGGAGGGTTTGGGAACTGACTTATTCCCTTAATAATTGGCGCCCCCGACATGGCCTTTCCTCGAATAAATAACATAAGCTTTTGACTCCTCCCCCCTTCTTTCCTTCTTCTCTTGGCATCTTCAGGCGTTGAAGCAGGGGCAGGGACAGGCTGAACAGTTTATCCCCCACTAGCAGGCAACCTCGCCCATGCAGGGGCCTCTGTTGATCTCACAATCTTTTCTCTTCACCTGGCCGGGATTTCTTCAATTCTGGGGGCCATTAACTTCATTACAACTATTTTAAATATAAAACCACCTGCAATTTCACAATATCAAACCCCCCTCTTTGTGTGAGCAGTCCTAATTACAGCTGTTCTTCTGCTTCTCTCCCTCCCAGTACTGGCTGCTGGTATTACAATACTCCTTACAGACCGAAATTTAAACACAACATTCTTTGACCCTGCAGGAGGAGGGGACCCAATTCTCTACCAACACCTTTTCTGATTCTTTGGGCACCCAGAAGTCTATATTTTAATTCTTCCCGGGTTTGGAATAATTTCTCATATTGTTGCCTACTATGCAGGCAAAAAAGAGCCCTTTGGGTATATAGGAATAGTATGAGCAATAATGGCCATTGGTCTTCTAGGTTTTATTGTGTGAGCCCATCACATATTCACAGTAGGCATAGATGTTGATACACGAGCTTACTTCACTTCTGCCACAATAATTATTGCCATTCCTACAGGAGTAAAAGTGTTTAGCTGACTAGCAACCCTGCATGGAGGGGCTATTAAATGAGAAACCCCCCTTCTATGGTCTCTTGGCTTTATTTTCCTCTTTACTGTTGGGGGCCTAACAGGTATTGTTTTAGCCAACTCATCCCTAGATATTATGCTTCATGACACCTACTATGTAGTAGCCCACTTCCACTACGTTCTCTCAATGGGAGCTGTATTTGCTATTATGGCGGGCTTTGTCCACTGATTCCCCCTTCTGTCAGGATACACCCTACACAACACATGATCAAAAATCCATTTTGGGGTCATATTTATCGGAGTAAATTTAACCTTTTTCCCGCAGCACTTCCTAGGACTTGCCGGAATGCCCCGCCGATACTCTGACTACCCAGATGCCTACACCCTTTGAAATACAGTTTCTTCCCTTGGTTCCCTAATCTCTTTAACTGCTGTAATCTTATTCCTTTTCATCCTCTGGGAAGCATTCGCTGCCAAACGAGTGGTATCCTCTGTAGAACTCACAGCAACAAATATTGAATGGCTGCATGGCTGCCCTCCCCCCTACCACACATTTGAAGAACCTGCATTTGTGCAAGTTCAACCAGGCCGCTAACGAGAAAGGGAGGAGTTGAACCCCCATAAACTGGTTTCAAGCCAGCCACATAACCCTTCTGTCACTTTCTTAATAAGATACTAGTATAGCTGAAAATACATTGCTTTGTCAAGGCAAAATCGTGGGTTAAAGCCCCTCGTATCTTATTTTATGGCACATCCCTCACAACTAGGATTCCAAGATGCAGCATCACCTGTAATAGAAGAGCTTCTTCACTTTCATGACCATGCCCTTATAATTGTATTCCTTATTAGCACTCTTGTACTTTATATTATTGTGGCAATAGTTTCCACAAAACTGACAAACATATATATTCTAGACTCCCAAGAAATTGAAATTATTTGAACCATCCTCCCTGCTGTTATCCTCATTCTAATTGCTCTCCCCTCCCTACGAATTCTTTACCTTATGGATGAAATTACTAACCCGCACTTAACAGTGAAAGCAATTGGTCATCAATGATACTGAAGCTACGAATATACCGACTACCAAGAAATTGCATTTGATTCTTACATGGTTCCAACACAAGACTTGGCCCCTGGACAGTTCCGGCTATTAGAAGTAGACCACCGCATGGTTGTGCCCACTGAAGCCCCAATCCGAGTATTAGTTACTGCAGAGGACGTTCTCCACTCATGAGCAGTCCCAGCTCTGGGTGTAAAAATGGATGCAGTACCAGGCCGACTAAACCAAACAGCCTTTATTGCTGCCCGCCCTGGGGTATTTTACGGACAATGTTCAGAAATTTGTGGGGCTAACCACAGTTTTATACCTATCGTAGTAGAAGCAGTACCCCTAAACTTTTTCCAAGACTGATCTACTTTAATACTTGAAGACGCCTCACTAAGAAGCTAAACTGGGCCCACAGCGTCAGCCTTTTAAGCTGAAGATTGGTGCCTCCCAACCACCCTTAGTGACATGCCTCAGCTGAACCCCTCGCCCTGATTTGCCATTTTAGTCTTCTCATGACTAATCTTTATCACAATTGTTGTCCCAAAAACGCTTAATCATTCATTTCCAAATGAACCCTCCCCTCAAAGCACACAAATCACTAAAACTAGCTCCTGATCCTGACCATGATAACAAGCTTTTTTGACCAATTTATAAGCCCAACCTATCTCGGTATTCCCCTAATAGCCCTAGCCTTTGTTTTACCCTGACTTTTATTCCCCTCCCCTGCCCCTCGTTGAATTAATAACCGTTTCTTAACTTTACAGGGGTGATTTATTAATCGCTTCACATCCCAACTACTTACACCAATTAATTTAGGCGGCCACAAATGAGCCTTAATCCTCACTTCCCTAATGGTCTTTTTGATTTCACTCAACATGCTAGGTCTGTTACCTTACACCTTCACCCCTACCACCCAACTGTCCTTAAATATAGGACTAGCTGTGCCCCTCTGACTAGCCACAGTTCTTATTGGGATACGAAATCAGCCCACAGCTGCCCTAGGCCACCTCCTTCCTGAAGGAACCCCCGTTCCCCTAATCCCTGTACTAATTATTATTGAGACAATCAGCCTATTTATTCGTCCTCTCGCCCTAGGAGTACGACTAACAGCCAACCTAACAGCAGGACACTTACTAATGCAACTTATTGCCACAGCTGCCTTCACACTTCTGCCTCTGATGCCAACAGTCGCTATCTTAACAGCAATTGTTCTGCTTCTGCTAACAATCCTAGAAATTGCTGTTGCCATAATTCAAGCCTATGTATTTGTTTTACTCCTAAGTCTGTACCTTCAAGAAAACGTTTATGGCCCACCAAGCACATGCATACCACATAGTAGACCCCAGCCCATGACCCTTAACAGGAGCAGTCGCCGCACTCCTAATAACTTCCGGCTTAGCCATCTGATTCCACTACAATACAATGTCCCTTATGGCCCTAGGCACAGTCCTCCTTCTATTAACAATATACCAATGATGACGAGACATCGTACGAGAGGGCACTTATCAGGGACACCATACACCCCCCGTCCAAAAAGGCCTTCGATATGGTATGATTCTCTTTATTACCTCAGAAGTTTTCTTTTTCCTTGGGTTCTTCTGAGCCTTCTTCCACTCAAGCTTAGCCCCTACCCCTGAAATTGGAGGTTGCTGACCCCCCACAGGAATTACACCCCTAGACCCTTTTGGAGTACCCCTCCTAAACACAGCAGTCTTACTAGCCTCTGGTGTAACAGTAACATGAGCACACCACAGCATCATAGAGGGAGAACGAACACAAGCCATTCAATCTCTCGCTTTAACTATTCTTCTCGGGTGTTACTTCACCTTCCTTCAAGCCATAGAATACTATGAAGCCCCCTTTACAATTGCAGACGGCGTCTATGGATCAACTTTCTTTGTAGCTACAGGCTTCCATGGCCTCCATGTTATTATTGGCACCTCCTTCCTAGCTGTCTGCCTCCTTCGCCAAGTAAACTATCACTTTACAGTTGAACACCACTTTGGATTCGAGGCAGCTGCTTGATATTGACACTTTGTCGATGTAGTTTGACTTTTCCTCTACATCTCCATCTACTGATGAGGCTCATATCTTTCTAGTACTAAAGTTAGTATAAGTGACTTCCAATCACCCGGTCTTGGTTAAAATCCAAGGAAAGATAATGAATCTTATTTCTACCGTAATCTTCATTGCTGTTGCACTGTCAACAGTCCTGGCAATTGTCTCTTTTTGACTTCCCCTAATCACCCCTGATCAAGAAAAACTATCCCCCTATGAATGTGGGTTTGACCCACTAGGCTCTGCCCGCTTACCATTCTCTATACGGTTCTTTCTAGTAGCCATTCTTTTTCTCCTATTTGACCTCGAAATTGCCCTCCTCCTACCCCTCCCCTGAGGAGATCAACTTCCCAACCCCCTTACTACTTTTTTCTGAGCTGCTTTTGTTCTTATTCTACTAACCCTGGGTCTAATTTATGAATGAATGCAGGGAGGCCTTGAATGAGCTGAGTAGGTAATTATTTTAATTAAAATATTTGATTTCGGCTCAAAAGCTCGTGGTTAAAGTCCACAATTACCTAATGACCCCTACACACTTTACATTCTCAGCAGCCTTTTTATTAGGTTTAGCAGGCCTTGCATTTCACCGAACCCACCTTCTTTCTGCCCTCCTCTGCCTAGAAGGAATGATACTCTCTCTTTTTCTTGCCCTCTCACTATGGACCCTCGAACTAAATGCAACAAACTTTTCAGCCTCCCCAATACTACTCTTGGCATTTTCTGCTTGTGAAGCCAGTGCAGGCCTTGCTTTACTGGTCGCAACAGCTCGAACACATGGAACAGACCACCTCCAAAGCCTAAATCTCTTACAATGCTAAAAATTCTACTTCCAACAATTATGCTAGTCCCTACTACATGGCTGGCCCCTGCAAAACTAGTATGGCCAACAGCCCTCGCACACAGCCTAATCATTGCCATTGCCAGCCTATCTTGACTTCACTCCTCACATGATACAGGCTGATCCTCTATAAACCACTTCATAGCACTTGACCCTTTATCAACCCCCCTTCTTGTATTAACCTGCTGATTACTCCCCCTAATAATCTTAGCAAGCCAGAATCATGTTTCTAATGAACCAATCAACCGACAACGAATATACATTACTCTCCTAACATCCCTACAAATCTTCCTAATTATAGCCTTTTCAGCCACCGAAGTCCTCCTCTTCTATGTCATATTTGAAGCTACACTTGTCCCAACCCTTATTTTAATTACCCGTTGAGGTAATCAAACAGAACGCTTAAATGCTGGCACTTATTTCTTATTTTATACCCTTGCAGGCTCTCTTCCCCTGTTGGTTGCTCTTCTCCTTCTACAAAATGCCACTGGAACCCTCTCACTCTTAACTCTCCAATATGCCCCCACATTCCCCCTGGCTACAACAGCTGACAAAATCTGATGAGCAGGCTGCCTTTTAGCCTTCCTTGTTAAAATACCCCTCTATGGTATGCACCTTTGACTTCCTAAAGCCCATGTAGAAGCTCCCATTGCAGGATCCATAGTCCTGGCCGCTGTCCTCCTAAAATTAGGTGGCTATGGAATAATGCGAATAATAATTATGCTTGAGCCCCTGACTAAAGAACTCAGCTACCCTTTTATTATCCTGGCCCTCTGAGGGGTAATTATAACAGGTTCAATTTGCTTACGACAAACAGATTTAAAATCCCTAATCGCCTACTCTTCAGTAGGACACATAGGACTAGTAGCTGGGGGCATTCTAATCCAAACACCCTGAGGCTTCACAGGGGCCCTAATCTTAATGATTGCACATGGCCTAACCTCTTCAGCCCTATTCTGCCTAGCAAACACCAACTATGAGCGAACTCATACTCGAACAATAGTACTTGCCCGAGGCATACAAATGGTTCTCCCTCTTATAGCCTCCTGATGGTTCATTGCCAGCCTAGCAAATTTAGCCCTCCCCCCTCTTCCAAATCTTATGGGTGAGCTAATAATTATTGTTTCTTTATTTAACTGATCATGAGCCACTCTTGCACTAACAGGAGCTGGCACCCTAATTACAGCAGGCTACTCCCTTTACATGTTCTTAATAACACAACGAGGGCCTATCCCCCAGCACATCATTGCTCTAGACCCATCCCACACCCGAGAACACCTGCTTCTAGCACTCCACATGCTCCCCCTTATCCTCCTTATCTCAAAACCAGAACTAATCTGAGGGTGGACTTTCTGTAGACATAGTTTAACAAAAATATTAGATTGTGATTCTAAAGACAGAGGTTAAAACCCCCTTGTCCACCGAGAGAGGCTTGCCAGCAACAAAGACTGCTAATCCTTGTACCCTCGGTTGAATTCCGGAGCTCCCTCGCCCTGCTTCTGAAGGATAACAGCTTATCCATTGGTCTTAGGAACCAAAAACTCTTGGTGCAAATCCAAGCAAAAGCTATGCACCCCACTCCTTTAATGTTAACTACCAGCCTAATCGTCATTTTTACCCTCCTTTTTTACCCCTTAATTACAACCCTCTCCCCAACCCCCAAAGCCCAAGACTGAGCCCTTAGCCAAGTAAAAACAGCTGTTAAACTAGCATTTTTTGTTAGCCTACTCCCGCTGTCTCTCTTCATTTCTGAAGGGGCAGAGACCGTCATCACCAACTGAACCTGAATAAACACCCTAATATTTGATGTAAATATTAGCCTAAAATTTGACTTCTACTCCCTCATCTTCACCCCCGTTGCCCTATATGTGACCTGGTCTATCCTAGAGTTTGCCTCATGATATATGCATGCAGACCCTAAAATAAATCAATTTTTCAAATACCTATTAATTTTCCTAATTGCTATAATTGTCCTTGTAACTGCAAACAACATGTTTCAAATTTTTATTGGATGAGAAGGAGTCGGCATTATGTCTTTCCTGCTAATCGGGTGATGATATGGTCGAGCCGATGCAAACACTGCAGCCCTTCAAGCAGTTTTATATAACCGAGTTGGAGACATTGGCCTTATCTTTGCAATAGCATGAATGGCCACAAACCTAAACTCATGAGAACTTCAACAAATTTTTTCAGCCCCTCATAACCTTGACCTTACTTTTCCACTATTAGGGCTGGTCATTGCTGCAACTGGAAAGTCTGCCCAATTTGGTCTCCACCCTTGATTGCCTTCTGCCATAGAAGGCCCCACCCCTGTTTCAGCACTACTCCACTCAAGCACCATAGTTGTTGCAGGCATCTTCCTCTTGATCCGGACAAGCCCCCTAATAGAAAATAACCCACTGATTTTAACCATTTGCCTATGCCTTGGAGCACTAACTACCCTCTTCACAGCAACCTGCGCCCTAACCCAAAATGACATCAAAAAAATTGTTGCTTTTTCAACATCCAGCCAGCTCGGCCTAATAATAGTAACAATTGGCCTAAATCAACCTCAACTCGCCTTCCTCCACATTTGCACCCATGCTTTCTTCAAAGCAATACTCTTTCTATGTTCAGGGTCCCTAATTCATAGCCTTAATGATGAACAAGACATCCGAAAAATGGGGGGAATACACCACCTTGCCCCCTTTACCTCCTCCTGCCTTACCATTGGCAGCCTTGCCTTAACAGGTACCCCCTTCCTAGCCGGCTTCTTCTCTAAAGATGCTATTATTGAAGCCCTAAACACATCCCACCTTAACGCCTGAGCCCTAATCCTCACCCTCCTTGCCACCTCCTTTACAGCCATCTATAGCCTCCGTGTAGTGTTCTTTGTAACAATAGGCCACCCCCGATTTAATAGCCTCTCCCCCATCAATGAAAACAACCCAGCAGTAATCAACCCTATTAAACGACTTGCATGAGGTAGCATTCTCGCAGGGCTTCTCATTACCTCTAACATTATTATTCCAAAAACCCCTGTAATAACTATGCCTCCACTTTTAAAACTAGCAGCCCTCTTAGTAACCATCACTGGCCTTCTTGTAGCCCTAGAACTTGCCAACCTTACCACTAAACAACACAAGCCCACACCAATCCTTCACGCCCATCACTTCTCAAATATGCTCGGCTTCTTCCCCTCTGTTATTCACCGCCTCCCTCCAAAAATGAACCTACTCCTAGGCCAGTATATTGCAGCCCAAATAGTGGACCAAACATGACTAGAAAAAGTAGGGCCAAAAGCTGTCTATTCAACAAACCAACCCTTGATTACTACAACAAGCAATGCACAACAAGGCATGGTAAAAACCTTCCTCGCTCTCTTCTTCTTGACCTTTGCTCTCGCCCTTCTCCTCCTTACACTCTAAACAGCCCGCAACGTGCCTCGACTCAACCCCCGACATACCTCTAATACCACAAACAAAGTCAAAAGAAGCACTCAAGCACTTAAAACAAGCATAAGGCCCCCTGAAGAATACATTATAGCTACTCCTCCGACATCTGCCCGCAATAAAGAAAATTCTGACACTTCGTCTACTGTAAATCATAACCCCCCAAATCACCCATCCCAAAAGAAACTTGCTGCAGCCACTACCCCAACAACGTACCCCCCTGCATTAATAGCAACTGCCCGACTCCCTAATGTTTCAGGAAAGGGCTCTGCAGCTAAAGCTGCAGAATAGGCAAACACAACTAATATACCCCCAAGATAAATTAAAAACAGAACCAGCGAAAGAAAAGGGGCACCATGTCCCACCAACACCCCACACCCTATCCCCGACACAACCACCAACCCCAATGCCCCAAAGTAAGGGGATGGATTTGAAGCAACTACAATTACCCCTAACACCAGCCCTGACATAAAAATACACATGATATAAACCATTATTCCTGCCAGGATTTTAACCAGGACTAATGGCTTGAAAAACCACCGTTGTTATTCAACTACAAGAACCCTTAATGACCAGCCTACGAAAATCCCACCCCCTGCTTAAAATTGCCAATGACGCACTTGTTGACCTCCCCGCCCCCTCAAATATTTCTGCATGATGAAACTTTGGGTCTCTTCTAGGGATCTGTCTAATTGCCCAAATTCTAACAGGCCTATTCCTTGCAATACACTACACTGCCGATATTGCCACCGCCTTCTCCTCAGTTGCCCACATCTGCCGAGATGTAAACTTTGGCTGACTTATTCGAAATATACATGCCAATGGTGCCTCTTTCTTCTTCATCTGCATTTACCTCCATGTTGGCCGTGGCCTTTACTACGGCTCATACCTTTACAAAGAAACTTGAAACATTGGAGTAGTCCTACTCCTCCTTGTTATAATGACAGCCTTTGTAGGTTACGTCCTGCCCTGAGGCCAGATATCTTTCTGAGGTGCCACAGTCATTACTAACCTTCTTTCTGCTGTCCCTTATGTTGGCAACACACTTGTTCAATGAATTTGAGGAGGCTTCTCAGTAGATAATGCAACACTAACACGCTTTTTTGCATTCCACTTTCTCTTTCCCTTTGTTATCCTTGCCGTAACTGTTCTCCACCTCCTCTTCCTACATGAGACCGGGTCAAACAACCCAGTAGGCCTCAACTCAGACGCAGACAAAATCCCCTTTCACCCTTACTTCTCCTATAAAGACCTGCTAGGCTTTGCCATTATACTTCTAGCCCTTACATCCCTCGCCCTTTTCTCTCCAAACTACTTAGGAGATCCCGACAACTTCACCCCTGCAAACCCTTTAGTAACACCCCCACACATTAAGCCCGAGTGATACTTCCTATTTGCTTATGCTATCCTCCGATCTATCCCCAACAAATTAGGAGGAGTCCTTGCACTACTTGCTTCAATCCTTGTTCTCATACTAGTTCCCTTCCTCCACACATCTAAACAACGAAGCCTAACATTCCGCCCACTCTCCCAGCTCATCTTCTGAACACTAGTAGCAGATGTAATTATTCTTACATGAATCGGAGGAATGCCTGTAGAAGACCCTTATATCATCATTGGCCAGGTTGCATCTTTTGTTTACTTCTTTATTTTCCTAGGACTTTTCCCCTTAGCAGGACTATTAGAAAACAAACTTCTTCAAACTATCTGCAATAGTAGCTCAGCGCCAGAGCACCGGTCTTGTAAGCCGGCCGCCGGAGGTTAAAATCCTCCCTACTGCTCAAAGAAGGGAGATTTTAACTCCCACCCCTAGCTCCCAAAGCTAGCATTCTAAATTTAACTATTCTTTGGTTAAATACATATATGTATTTACCCCATATATTTATATCAAACATATCAATAATGCTTTAGGACATAACTATGTATAATCCACATTAATCGACTTTGACCATTCATTCATCCCCCATCTTTCAAGATTTAACAGAAGACATAGAATACAAGAAAAACACGACTGCATACTAATAGAAATTACCCAATTAACTATCCACAGATATCGCCTACACTTGGGTTTCCCTATATATACCAAGTCTCACCTTCTCTAAAGAACAAAATCCGATGCAGACAAGGAAGACATTTGGTTTAAGCTATGTACATTCGGTTATTGATGGTCAGGGACAAGTATTCGTGGGGGTTTCACACAGTGAACTATTCCTGGCATTTGGTTCCTATTTCAGGGCCATAACTGATAACTGGCCCCCCATTGATTGCTCGAACCTGGCATCTGATTGTTGGTGGAGTCCTAGTTACTCTTTACCCCACATGCCGAGCATTCATTCTAATGGGCATGGTTATTTTTTTTTGTCCTCCTTTCATTTGGCATTTCACAGTGCAGCGCTAAGGTTAACTGACAAGGGAGTACATTTTTCTTGCTTTTTGTGAAAATAATGCATGGTGTTAAACTTTTATAGAAGCATTGCATAACTGATATCATGAGCATAAATAAGTAGTATTTACTCCTAAGATATCTAAGATACCCCCTTTTTTTGGGGGTAAAACCCCCCTACCCCCCTAAACTCGTAGACTGTTATTTATCCTGAAAACCCCCCGGAAACAGGAAAGTCTCGAGCTAGGGATCCATGCCCCAAAATGCATCTATTTACATTATTATAATATTATTTTT